GTTTTGGAGACCCGCGTTCTACCGAACTGAACTAAGAGCGCTTTCTTTTCATAAATAATTTTTTGTGATGGCAATAGATCTTGCATGCATACATACTCAATATCGAGAACTATTCATATTTATTGAGTATGTATCAATTTGAATCGGTCGCAATTGATCTCTTGTTACTGCTGATACGATAACTACTAGTTAGGGATAGGGATGACAGGATTTGAACCTGTGACATTTTGTACCCAAAACAAACGCGCTACCAAGCTGCGCTACATCCCTTTACATTAGTTTCCATTGTCATTGTAAAGACTTTTTGTCTTGTTTTCCACATTTTTCCATTATATATAGAATATATCCTGTCATTTTTTTTTTACTTTATTATATCGTATAAATAAGATATCGATACGAATATTCTTATCGAATAATTTAATTCTATTAAATTTAATTAAAAACAGAGAATAGATAGGATATAGAATATAAATATTAACAATATAAAAAATATAAGAATTTAAAATAAAAATAAAATAAAAATATTCTTTTAATAGAATTCAAAATTTCAAAAAAAAATATAGAATATAATAATATAGTTATTATAAAATAATTATTTGAATAAAAAAATAAATAATAATATAAAAATAATACTCTATAAAAAAATAGATAATTAATCATTGTACAATTCAAATTGAATTCGGACTTCCCCCGACAAATCAAAGTGGTTTTATTAAAAAAAAAAAAAAAAAAAAGATTTGATCATATTCCTATATGTAATTCTGTATTATTATGGATTACAAATTACAAGAAAAAAACGAAGGAGGATTTGAAATGCGAGATCTAAAAACATATCTCTCTGTGGCACCAGTGGCAAGTACTCTATGGTTCGCGGTTCTAGCAGGTCTCTTGATAGAAATCAATCGTTTATTCCCGGATGCATTGACATTCCCCTTTTTTTCATTCTAGTTATTGGCACGGGAAGGGGTGACAAAGATTAGAGATCCAATAAAATATCTGTGATTAAATCCCTCTTCATTCTTTTTTTTTCTAATTAGACTAGAATAAGTTCGAAAAAAAAAAAGAGCAAATTAAATTAAGAAAGGTGGATTTGGCCTCAGTGAAATTAGGAGTTTTTCCCAGGTTTCAATGGAATTGAATTAATACTTCAATTCCATTGTTATTAATTTAATAATAGAGTGAGACCAGAAATGGAATTGTAATAGAATACTTGGGCGGGGCAATAATATCATACAAGATATTTAAATGAAAAATGAAATACTGTACTGTGATTCGAAATATAGTTCTAAATCATTGTATTACTGAATTATTACTGTACTATATAAAAATAAAATTAATTGGAACAAAATCTTTCATAATTTGATTTTGAATTATCAACTTATACTTTTTTCGTTCCTTTTTTCTTCTTCGCTTCGAATCTTAAAATCGATTAAGTGAATCAAAAAAAACCAAAGGAGGTTCATGGCCAAGGGTAAAGATATCCGAATAACTGTTATTTTGGAATGTAGCAGTTGTGATAAAAAGAGTATTAATAAGGAATCTAGGGGTCTTTCTAGATATATTACTCAAAAGAATCGACACAATACACCTAGTCGATTAGAATTGAGAAAATTCTGTCCCTTTTGTTGCAAACATACGATTCACGTCGAGATAAAGAAATAGAGAAAATGGATTGCTTGTGTGTTACCCTTAGGAGGTAATTTCGATAAATTATATTATATATTTAGATATATAACAATCTATAAATAGCATCTATTTCCTTATATAACAAATATATATATTAAAAAAAAGAAGAATATAAATAAAACAAATCCTTTTTTTATAAGAAAAGGGATTTTTGGTATAGGAATAAACAAACCATGGATAAATCTAACTCTAAGCGACTCTTTATTAAATCTAAGAAATCTTTTCGTAGGAGTTTGCCCCCGATCCAATCGGGGGATCGAATTGATTATAAAAACATGAGTTTACTTTATCGATTTATTACTAAACAAGGAAAAATATTATCTAGACGCGTGAATAGATTAAGCTTAAAACAACAACGATTAATTACGATTGCTATAAAACAAGCTCGTATTTTATCTTTGTACCCTTTTGTTAGTTCGGGAAATTTTCTTAATAATGAAAAAAAAAAATATGAAAAAAATAAAAGTAATATGAAAAAAAGCGAGTCGATCACTCGAACTCCTACTTATGAAAAAAAAAAATATGAAAAAAATAAAAGTAATATGAAAAAAAGCGAGTCGATCACTCGAACTCCTACTTATGAAAAAAAAAATATGAAAAAAAAAAATACTCTTTAAATCAAACAAATATTTGAATTGTTCCCATCTTATTGTCCCGGGAATACAGATAATTGGAAACGGATTACTACCCCAAACTTAATTCTTTTTAAGATTTCTATTTCGATGAACTGGTTACCACCAATCTTTTCTAAATATGAAAAACTTTTTCATCGAATCCCCTGATCAGTTGTCAATTATTTAATCAATTCTTTTTTTGGAATACTAAAAAAAAGATTTTTTATTTTATTATTTATCGGGATTATGAAAAGAATGTGAAATCTAAAAATTCAAAGAATAAGAATAAAAATTTCTTTTTGATTATTTCAGATTGATTGGAACCAATACAAATATAATAGATTAGATCAAACAAAGAAAAAATGTGGACACTATGGAATTGACATTCCATAGATATCTATAGATATACCCATATGAAAAGAAATATTTAAATCGGTCCATCCATATTAAACTTCTTTTTTTTTAAGTAAACCATTCCATTTTTACCATACCGTAATAGTATAGTAGAAAGAAATAGATTTGATTTCTTTCTACTATAACTATAGTATATGGAATTCATAGAATTCTGCTGATTGTAGTCTGATCATTTTATTTCAAAGAAAGACCCGAAATGGAAACCCTTTTTTCTTTATTCAATCATTGTCATCGCATTGATAAGAAATCAGAAGTCATGTTTAATTAAAATTAGTCACTTTGACTTACCGTTTTTACGTAAATTATAAGTAAAAAGGCAGTAGGAACTAGAATGAAGAGTGCAGTAGCTATAAATGCGAGAATATTGACTTCCATAATCTCTATGTTTTCTTTCTCTTTTATTTCTAATAAATACTTCGGGATTTAATCCCATAGAAATGAAAAATCTTTCGTCAGTAAATTCAGTGGTATAAATTTTATCTCGATGATATAAAATCGGATCAATATCACGAATAACAATATCTGAGCTATCAAATCAATTCATCGTCGAGAATTAAATAGTATAACATAGGAAGATCTTTTATCCATACCAAATAAAAAAAAAATTACTTTCTGATGCAATGAAAAATTCCTTTTTCTTTCTTCGTCCGAACCTTTACCTTAAACTAAAAAAGAAAAAAGGAATCCCTGTTAGAAATTAGAAATGATATTTTTTTTATTCCCTTTCACATACGAAATCAATTGAGATTTTTTGGATTTGTATCCGTCGGGACTGACGGGACTCGAACCCGCAGCTTCCGCCTTGACAGGGCGGTGCTCTGACCAATTGAACTACAATCCCAGGGAAATTGATATTTTTATGGGTCTGCACTTTAGCAAGATCGACACGGATTATTCGCAATCCGTTCCTTATTGCTAACTTGATTGAAAAATCAATGAATCAAGGAAACAAAAAAGACTCTTTTTTTACTTTAAAACTTTCCTAAGACTTTATACTTTTAAATCCCGATAGGAATTTTGCAAAATACGAATTTGTGGAAAAAAGAAATAGGACTCGAGATTTTATTCTTCTGTATGGGAACCCATTGTTGATTTTCAGAGAACACCAAATGGGTTATATCATTTCATGGTGGATCAGCAAATTTTTGGGCCGAGCTGGATTTGAACCAGCGTAGACATATTGCCAACGAATTTACAGTCCGTCCCCATTAACCGCTCGGGCATCGACCCAGGAAGAATCCATTTTAGTCTTTATTGATAATCCCTGATCAATTTCCTTTTGTAGTACCCTACCCCCAGGGGAAGTCGAATCCCCGTTGCCTCCTTGAAAGAGAGATGTCCTAAACCACTAGACGATGGGGGCATACTTGCCCGACCTCCATTCTACTACGTTCATACATAGTATGAACAGTTTTTTGAAATTGTCAATATAATGGAATGATATGATTCGATCAGAAGGATCTTTCAATCTTTCAGAATTCCTTAAAATATCATTTAGATTTCGAAATTGTTCATTCCAATCACCAATCTATAAAAAAATAATGCGAAAGAAAACAAAAGAAAGAGAGAATCCTTTCAGGGAATGATTGATTTTCTAGAACAGGCGCGGCATTAACACCTCATTTCTTTCACTTTCATTCAGTGTTAAGAAGATTGAATTAGTGGGTACATGTATCAATGAAATGAATTTTGTGTTATGATGAAGATGATTTCAATTCGAATCGGTTTTGAAAAAATCCATTCCATTGATATTTATCAAATCCAATATCAAAAAATCATTTTTTTAACTATACTCACTAGGTAAATCCAATTTATTGTTCGTTAAAAAGTTGCTATGTACAAAAAAAAGATCTATTCTATATATATATAATTTGAGTATATGCAGTAACAAATAGATGTACGAAACTCATATTCATATTGGATGGTTCCTTATTCGGGAATTGACTCAAATGGAGCCCCTTTAACTCAGTGGTAGAGTAACGCCATGGTAAGGCGTAAGTCATCGGTTCAAATCCGATAAGGGGCTTTTTTTCAAAAAATGACAACAGTTGTATTCCGATTTGAAGGAAGAATAGAGATATTCTTGATATTTGTAAGAAGTTTCTCTTTGTAAAAAAAAAAACTAAGGAATAGTTGAATTTCATTAAAAATCGAGTTTTTATTCTATTAAATTATTGTTATCATTCGAATTCATTCGAATAGAGTAAACTCATTCTAGTCAGAAAGTGAAATAGTATTCTTTTCGATATATATCTATTTTTAGAATGTTCCTTTAATTGTAAGATA